TAAATAAATCCATGAGCTCGATTCGATTAGTCCTTATACCTTATATTATACTTCTCTTATAACTTAATTTAATACTATATAAATAAATAAATAAAAAAACTATATAAACAACTATATAAAAATAAAAAAAAAATAAGTATTTGAACCCTGAATTGTCCTATGACTCATATTCCAGAGTATATCTTTTAACAGGTCAAACAAAAAAAGAGTTTTTTTCCTGCCCCTAAACTAGATTAAATATTTAAGATAGACTAGAAATGAAAGTCTCTTTCTCACATTGGTTCTCTATTGCATTGGCGGAAGAACAAAACAATATCTGATTCTAAAATCAAGGAAAGATATTGAAAAATATATTTTCGAAATAAACTTTTCTATGTAGCAGAAAAGAATATCGATTTATTCCCATAGAGCATCCAGTAAGAACAAGATTGATTAAATCGGAAATTTCGACAAATTCTTGACTTACGTGGTCTAAGGAAATACAAAAATCTGCTTGTACAATTTCATCTATATCGAATTTATATATCAGAATAGCCGATATAGCCGTCATTCAATGGGCTAGGTCCATTTACTTTTTCTTGATTTATAATTTCATTTTTGGATTTGATTTGATAAGAACAATGGCGAAGTAAGAATACTTTGGTTTGGCGATTCATAATAGCAATTGGACATCTAGAATATTCTAGAATAGTCCTGTCCAAAAAGAAAAACTTGAATAATTAGACATGAAGAGGACTACTTTGTCAGTACAAGGTAGACTAGTTCTAATAAAATTAGTCATTATTATATTAATAATGATAATAATGAATAATGTTTAATTAACTTTCTAACTATAACTTGTAATAATCAGAAGTTATTAGTCATTATAATGGTGATGGTGGTTACCCTTTTTACAAATAAAAAGAATATCTCTATTCTCCACCCCAAAACAAAGACTAAAACTTGAGTTTCGTGGAAAAATGGAGTTTAGTGGAAAAAGCCCTTTATCGGATTTGAACCGATGACTTACGCCTTACCATGGCGTTACTCTACCACTGAGTTAAAAGGGCCCGTTTTCTTTTATTCGATTCATGAATTATAGCCATTTTCCGTTATGAGTCTACTGCATAATACATGTATATAATATCATAGGAGTAAATCAAATAGGAGTAAATCAAATTGATTTACCCCCCCAAAAGCGAAGTGGGTAAATTTTTATTTGATTTTTGAACAATGCAGTGAATTGTTTCAAGACCGACCCCATTTGTTTACTTTTAGTAACCCATTAAAACAAGATTCACTTGATTGATATATGTACCAATCTGACATCGACATAGATTCAATAGATTTTATTGAATCATATGATGAGGGTATTCGTACCCTGAACCGAATTCTTAATTCTTATAAAATAAATAAAAAAGAAAATTTCTATGGTTTTTGAATTTTCTGACTTAATGTAATGTGAGATAGTAATAGGCATATTTTATCTGAACAATGAGCGAAGCAACGAGTTAAGTTAAAATTAATGAAATGAGTGGAAAATGAAGAAAAGAAATTAAGTGGGGTTTTACCCCCCTTTCTGTTCTTTCGAACCAATCACGGCCTGAACTGACGGAATCTTATACCTCCTTTCGCTATATGAACACTATATAAAATTGGATTGGATGGTTCATTCATGAACCATCCAATCCAAAATTCTATGAAATCATAACATAAACATAGAAAAGAGTGTTCGGATCTAGTCATATCATTAGATTATATTGACAATTCCAAAAAACTACTCATACTATCATCATAGTATGATGACGGTCGGGCGGATATGCCCCTATCGTCTAGTGGTTCAGGACATCTCTCTTTCAAGGAGGCAGCGGGGATTCGACTTCCCCTGGGGGTACTACGAAAGGAAGTTGATCATGGATTATCAATAAGCCTAGAATGAATTCTTCCTGGGTCGATGCCCGAGCGGTTAATGGGGACGGACTGTAAATTCGTTGGCGATATGTCTACGCTGGTTCAAATCCAGCTCGGCCCAAAAATTCGCCGCTCCATGAAATGAATATGATATAACCAATGAAATGATATAAGCAATTTGTCCTCCAGAAACAAAAAAAAAAAAAAATGGACTCTTTCTCTTTTACGGATCAGGTATTTTTTTCTCTATCCATGTTTTTCTGATTCGTTCTGATCTTTCTAACGATCTAGATTCATAATACTTAATCAAAGATTATGAAAGGAAAAATAGTTTTTCTTGCTGAAAGGTTGATTATCCATTTTTAGCAATAAAAAAACATAGGTTACTGGTAATCCGTGTTACTTTCACTTTCACTATAGTCCATATCCACGTGTATATGATATCAGTTAGTATATCATTCGTGTTTCTGTTACAAGACGACGAAGAAAATGGTTTTCTGAAACCATTACGAATATGTATACCATACACCTCGCTTACCTCGCCGGGATTGTAGTTCAATCGGTCAGAGCACCGCCCTGTCAAGGCGGAAGCTGCGGGTTCGAGCCCCGTCAGTCCCGAACTAGGATCTGATCCGATGAATGGAGAAATTTATTTCTCTATTTTCTGTGAAAAAGGAGACAGGGAGCAAGATCTAATCCCCAGTGGGGATCCTTATTTCTTTTGTTTTTTTCTTTTGTTTTTCATTTCGCATTTATCATCAGACAAATACGAGAATTTTCATCCATTTCTTCCACTAGTTCGGATTGCTAAGGGAGAGACATAACCTATATAGATGATTCGTATAGATGATTCGTACAATCGGTAGTATTCCTATATTTAGTATTTTAAGAGATACTCGTCTGCTTTTCTTTTTCGATTTTCTTGATGAATGAAAGAGTGCCCCTATTTTTACCGGGAGTACATACGCAAATTGTATTCGTTTATTGTACGATACACAACGAACTTAACCTAATTACCTCGACAGAGTACTTGTCAGGTTATTGGAATTCTATTAGATCTTTTATTTATACTTAATCCGTCCTTTTTCCATCTCACTTCTACTCTTTGGATCTGTGTGTGATCCATAGAATACCAGTTATACAATACCTCATAACATAATTGTATGTATAAGTATAACGAAGAACGAAGGAGGAGTATATAAGGAAGACAATAGGGTTATTTATAGAAAGAAAAGAAAAAGCGGAAAAGGATGAAAATTCAATGGGATTCCTGATCCAATAAAGAATCCCATTTCAGATTTAGTATGGATAAAAGATCTTCCTATGTTATACTATTCAATTCTCGACGGTGAATCGATTTGATAGATCATATATTGTTATTCATAATATTGATCCGATTCAGTATCATCAGGATGCAATTCATCCCATTGAATTTACAGTTACTGGAATCAAATTTCTCATCTCTATGGGATTAGATCCCGAATTATTGCAAAGTCAAAAAACAATGAGATTATGGAAGTCAATATTCTAGCATTTATTGCTACTGCACTGTTCATTCTAGTTCCTACTGCTTTTTTACTTATCATCTACGTAAAAACAGTCAGTCAAAATGATTAATTTGACTGAAACTTGAATCATTAGTTCTTATCAATGATTGAAGAAATGAAAGAAACAGATTCAAACTCCAAGTCTTAAATGAAATGATCTGGCTGGAATCATAAATACCTGAGATAATAAGTATCTGAGATAGTAGTATCTGAGCCGAGATAGTATGGTAGAAAGAACTATATAACTATATATAATTCTTTCTACCATACTATCTAGTATTGTATAGTATTTGTTATCATATTCATAATTTTCATAGAAAGTTGTATTGTATACGGATATAGCCTTTTTTTCTTTTATTTTATATAGGGAAAGCCTATATCTAGATCAATATACAATATATATGTACAATATATATGTACATAGATTAGATGTATATCTAAGTATCAAAATAGCAGTCCAATTCGATTTTTTTTGCTATACCTACTTATGCGTATTTCGATCAATCCAAAATAATCGAAGGCCAACTCTTCTAATTCCTAGCTTTCTTAGAATTTATATATATAGGATAGGTTCCGAGATCTATCAAAAGAATCAATAGAGCAAGACAAGAATAGTATGGGCATATACTAATCTAATCCACTAGAAATCTAACAAAATAAAAAAAGAGAAAAGAAAACGAAATCAAAGAATCTTTTTATTTTGTTAGATTTCCCATCCCAAGAAGTCATTGCTTGATCCATTAACAGAATAGAACTCCGCGGAGTTCTATTCTATGATCTATGATAACTTCTTCAGATTTGGAAAAGGAGTAGATTAATAGAGTAGCCCCTCCCAATTTTTTATGCTTAAACATGACATCAGATGAGTAAAAAAAGCATCAAAATTTTCTAGGGCCTAAAAGAAAGGCGAAATGCGCGATCCACGTATCGCGGAACGGAAGAAAGATCTGATCTAATCTTATTAACGGAAGAAAGATCTAATCTTATTATGTGTAGAACTTCTTTTCTTTGGACAACAACTAGTCACTTCCAATAGAAAGTATGTATTGCCGTAATCAATATTATTAGAATAGAATAGCGGAACGACTTTCTGTTCTCTTAGAACAGTAAAAGTAAAGAAAGAGGGAAACAAATAAAGAAAAAAAGAAAAAACCAATTTCTGGGTTTTTCATTGTAATATCCATAATTCTGAGCTGGTTTATCAAAATAGAATATTTAGGAAGAATTCGGTTGGAAAAATTTCCTATCATGCGTAGATTTGAGTTTCGAAATACAACTATAGCAATCATTCATTGTTTGATCGAACGGTTATTATTCATTATTCTATTTTCTTATTCATTACTGTATTTCATTTCAGTATAATTTTGAAACAGAGACATTCTATTTTGAAAGCTTCGCAAAATGATCAATTAAACAATTGATACGATTCAATTACTCAATTGATTACTCAATTAGTAGTACCCCTAGAGTCCACTCCTTCCCCATACTACGAGTGAGAGGGAAAATGTAAAGACTACCATTAAAGCAGCCCAAGCGAGACTTACTATATCCATATGAATTATGTCTCCTATCTCTATGAAGGAATTATTTCATTATTGATCACTAATCATAGTGGAATTGATGGCGCAAAGTCAAAATAGAATCTTAAGGCTATTAATGAACCAATCCAATGAATCCACTCATTATAAGATAAGATTTCTGGTCGAATTGGGAAGCATTAAGTACAAATACGATACACACACCTTTTCTTGGAAAATGAAATAGCAAAGGAATACTCCGATCCTAATGGAACATGTAGGAATACTAAGACCTATTGTTTTGTTTTTTACCCCTTTTCATAAGCAAAAGACATCAAAATATACCATCAAAATAGATAACTATCTATAAGATACCTCTATTTCCTATTTGATCTAAGCCTTACCGCTTTTCTTTCTGTGAAAAAATGGGGAAACACCATCACCAGTATTACATACATTCTTTCTTTTTTTCGTAATCCCCTTACCTTACACGGGCAAGGAAATTTTCTTGTTTTTTCAACCTTGACTTTTACTCTACTCTATAACTCTATAAGAAATAAGAATAAGAGCTGGCCAACTATCCTGATTGAATGTTTGAGTACTCAGAGACTCTCGTGAGTCTGGATACAAAGTATCTTCAGTCCTTTCCACAACTTCTAAATGGATTTCCCATCAGCCTATCCAATCTAATTCCAGACAGAGTCAGTAGACACAACTTTAGTAGTGGTATGGTAGTGTAAGATAATTAGGAATTCTTGATAGTCTTTTCTACAATCTCTTCTTCAATCCTAGGAGCAAAAATGGAGTGTCCTTTAGGAACCTTTGGATACCAAACCAAGATTTCCGACCTCTGACTTTCGTAGTTATGAATCCCAGAATTGACTCTCATTATTTATTTTCTTGTTTTGATAAAACAAATGTCGGAACCAATCATAATCATATTAATAAGTAAGGCTTACTTCATCCCTATTTGTACCGGTTTGGGCCACACCCAAAACCTGGATTTTGAGAAAAAAATTTTACTTTTTTTTAGAACTACAGATTCTTATCGATAGGATTATTCTTTCGATAGGATTATTCTTTTTCCTCTGCTTCTCCGGGGACAGAATTTGTCTCGTCGAGTTAAATCAGCAGAATACAAAATCCCCAGTTTTTTGTTGATCAGGCGACACCCAGATTTGAACTGGGGATAAAGGATTTGCAGTCCCCCGCCTTACCACTTGGCCATGTCGCCAAACCAAATCCGATCCAAAATGGATAAAATCAAATGGTATCCATCCATATTCTATTACTAATTCTTTTTTTTATTGGATCCAGTTTAGATTATTGGATCCAGTTTAGATTATTCTTTTTGATTGGTTATATCTCAAAACGCACACTCCTTAAAAACCGCCCTTCTCCTTCTATTGATAAGATCAAAAATATTCAGTCTGTGACTGAAAAATTCAGGGCAAATTGGAACCATTAACTATTTTATTTGTTTTGAATTAGTGTTTGAATTAGTGAAAGGTTCTTCAATTTGTATCTCAAATTGTTGTGTTTCCTTATCCTTAATGGCATAACAAAATCAAATTGATTTATGACTAATATGACTAATCAGTAAATAATCAGTAAATAAGTATCAATTATTTTCAATAATCCATTTTTTTCAATTTCAATTATCAATTATAACAATATATATGTGTATATGTAAACCCCTAAAATAAAAAAACAGAAATTATTACACAGATACCGGGGCGAGTCTTTCTTATGTACATATCCCATATCCCTATAGGGAATCGTCATGCTTTATTTTTTCTTTATTTTTTCATTTTCTATATGCAATAGAAAAAATAGAAATTATGATATAGTGCGACTTGACCTCTGTTGCCAATGTGATATGTGGATAGGTAGATAGCTATATCGGCATGCACTTAATAAATAAAATACTACTCTTATTACGCAATTCAATCATATTCTATATATTTGATTAGCAAAAAAAGAAAAGAATCCGAAAAATTTTTTGAACATGAAATGAAATTCAGTATGCTAAAAAGGGAAACTCCATATTGCTTCTGTCTTTCTTTATCTCATTCAATTCATAGAGATTCGATTTTATTCTGAATCCATATCCATTTATTTTTTTGGTACCCAATCAATCTGATCGTAATATCATAATAATAGGTAGAAATTGGATGAATTTTTATATTTTATCTAAGACTCCATAAGGTAAGTCACGAAATTTTTCCGGGAATGCTTTATCAATTCATTTCCATTTGTAATTTGTACCTGTCACAAATTCGAACTTGCATCGAAAAATCTCTTCATTCCTCTGTCTCATTTCCGTTCATACGTATGAAATACATATATGGGGTTGGCTAAAATTTCATGTGATTCAGTAAACAGAATATACATTCCATCATTGCTAGACCGATCCGTATGGTTCGATAAATAGTGAGCTAATAATGGGATTTTTTCGATAACGATAAACAGGAAACTTCAAATTAAGATGCTCCGGAATGTTGGAAATGAGGGAATGTCCACAATACCTGGATTTAGTCAGATCCAATTTGAGGGATTTTGTAGGTTCATTAATGAGGGCTTGACGGAAGAATTTCATAAGTTTCCAAAAATTGAAGATACAGATCAAGAAATTGAATTGAAATTATTTGTAGAAAGATATCAATTGGTAGAACCCTTGATAAACGAAAGAGATGCTGTGTATGAATCACTCACATATTCTTCTGAATTATATGTACCCGCGGGATTAATTTGGAAAACCGGTAGAGATATGCAAGAACAAACCGTTTTTATTGGAAACATTCCTCTAATGAATTCCCTGGGAACCTCTATAGTAAATGGAATATACAGAATTGTGATCAATCAAATATTGCAAAGTCCTGGTATTTACTACCGTTCAGAATTGGACCATAAGGGAATTTCTGTCTATACCAGCACCATAATATCAGATTGGGGAGGAAGATCGGAATTAGAGATTGATAGAAAAGCAAGAATATGGGCCCGTGTGAGTAGGAAACAAAAAATATCTATTCTAGTTCTATCATCGGCTATGGGTTCGAATCTAAGAGAAATTCTAGATAATGTTTGTTACCCTGAAATTTTCTTGTCTTTCCCGAATGATAAGGAGAAAACAAAGATTGGGTCAAAAGAAAATGCTATTTTGGAATTTTATCAACAATTTGCTTGTGTAGGCGGGGATCCGGTATTTTCTGAGTCCTTATGTAAGGAATTACAAAAGAAATTTTTTCAACAAAGATGTGAATTAGGAAGGATTGGTCGACGAAATATGAACCGGAGACTGAATCTTGATATACCCCAGAACAATACATTTTTGTTACCACAAGATGTATTGGCTGCTGCGGATCATTTGATCGGAATGAAGTTTGGAATGGGTACACTTGATGATATGAATCACTTGAAAAATAAACGTATTCGTTCTATAGCGGATCTGCTACAGGATCAATTCGGATTGGCTCTTGTTCGTTTAGAAAACGCGGTTCGAGGAACTATATCTGGAACAATTCGGCATAAATTGATACCGACTCCTCAAAATTTGGTAACTTCAACTTCATTAACAACCACTTATGAATCGTTTTTTGGCCTACATCCTTTATCTCAAGTTTTGGATCGAACTAATCCATTGACACAAATCATTCATGGGCGAAAATTGAGTTATTTGGGTCCTGGAGGATTGACGGGGCGAACTGCTAGTTTTCGGATACGAGATATTCATCCTAGCCACTATGGACGTATTTGTCCAATTGACACGTCCGAAGGAATCAATGTTGGACTTATTGGATCCTTAGCCATTCATGTGAGGATTGGCCATTGGGGATCCATAGAGAGTCCATTTTATGAAATATCTGAAAGATCAAAAGAGGCACAGATAGTTTATTTATCACCAAATCGAGATGAATATTATATGGTAGCAGCAGGAAATTCTTTGGCCTTGAATCGATGTATTCAGGAAGAACAGGTTGTTCCAGCTCGATACCGTCAAGAGTTTCTGACTATTGCATGGGAACAGATTCATCTTAGAAGTATTTTTCCCTTCCAATATTTTTCTATTGGGGCTTCCCTTATTCCTTTTATCGAGCATAATGATGCGAATCGGGCTTTAATGAGTTCTAATATGCAGCGCCAAGCAGTTCCGCTTTCTCAGTCCGAGAGGTGCATTGTTGGAACTGGACTGGAACGCCAAACGGCTCTAGATTCGGGGGTTTCCGCTATAGCCGAACACGAGGGAAAGGTCATTTATACTGATCCTCACAAGATTATTTTATCAAGTAATGGGGACACTACTACTACTATAAGTATTCCATTAGTTATCTATCAACGTTCCAACAAAAATACTTGTATGCATCAAAAACCTCAGGTTCCGCGGGGTAAATGCATTAAAAAGGGACAAATTTTAGCGGACGGTGCGGCTACAGTTGGTGGGGAACTCTCTTTAGGAAAAAACGTATTAGTAGCTTATATGCCATGGGAAGGTTACAATTCTGAAGACGCAGTACTAATTAGCGAACGTCTAGTATATGAAGATATTTATCCTTCTTTTCACATCCGGAAATATGAAATTCAGACTCATGTGACAAGCCAAGGACCTGAAAGAATCACTAAGGAAATACCGCATCTAGAGGCTCATTTACTCCGCAATTTAGACAGAAATGGAGTTGTGATGCTGGGATCTTGGGTAGAAACAGGTGATATTTTAGTAGGTAAATTAACGCCTCAGACGGCAAACGAATCGTCGTATGCTCCAGAGGATAGATTATTACGAGCCATACTTGGAATTCAGGTATACACTGCAAAAGAAACTTCTCTAAAACTCCCTATAGGTGGAAGAGGTCGCGTTATTGATGTGAGATGGATCCGGAAAAAGGGGGGTTCCAGTTATAATTCAGAAACGATTCGTGTATATATTTCACAGAAACGTGAAATCAAAGTGGGTGATAAAGTAGCTGGAAGACATGGGAATAAAGGTATCATTTCCAAAATTTTGCCTAGACAAGATATGCCCTATTTGCAAGATGGAACACCTGTTGA